AAAGAGTTTCATTTTTGAATGAAGTTACACGATCCAGTTCGTATTATTAGTTTATGCTCAACGATTCGGTTGATAGGAATCGTGAGATGGCTAGATGTTAGAAATGATGAATCAGTTTCGTTTTATATGTCTGTCACTTTATCTTTGTTCGTGCCGTCTATAATGATAGATGAATTTCCATTGAACTTATTATTGCAATTGCCTCCTATTTTACAAAAATGGAAACTTAGGTAAATGCTTTAGAAACATATGTATAAAAATATCCTATTTCATTTAGCCCCTTCATGCTTACTGTAACTAGTTATTTCGGTTTTCTACTAGTAGCTTTAACTATAACTTCAGCTCTATTTATTGGTCTGAGCAAGATACGACTTATTTAAAATTTCTATTTGAAAGAAACAATTCAGAAAGGAAATCCTTCTGTGAGATTTCCGTGTATTCTATAGTTACTTACTGCGTCAATTGCCAATTCTTGGTCATTGAGATTCACGTTAATTCGGATTAATATTTAGGTATAGATATTACCTCTTTTTTTTTTCTCCTTTTCAAAAAATTGAAATGATTGAAGTTTTTCTATTTGGAATCGTGTTAGGTCTAATTCCTATTACTTTAGCTGGATTATTCGTAACTGCATATTTACAATACAGGCGTGGTGATCAGTTAGACCTTTGATTAATTAACATTTCTTTTTTTGATTGGCCTCCTCCTTTCTTTAATCTACAGGAGGTCAAATTCTAATTGCTGTGCAAGTGACTGAATTAATTCGATCTACGAAGAAAAAATCACGCTCTGTAGGATTTGAACCTACGACATCGGGTTTTGGAGACCCACGTTCTACCGAACTGAACTAAGAGCGCTTTCTTATCAGAATAGAAAAGACTGTAAAGAAAAGGATTCTTTTTCGAACCCTAATCCAGTTTGTATGCATATATTCTATAGTTTCATAAAAATGAATGATTCTGTGCAATTTGAATCGATCTCAATTGATTCCTCGTTACTGCTGCTTTGAGCAGCAATAGGTAGGGATGACAGGATTTGAACCCGTGACATTTTGTACCCAAAACAAACGCGCTACCAAGCTGCGCCACATCCCTTCAATTGTTCTACAGTGTCATTGTAGAGAATTCCTGTCTTGTTTTCCACATTCCTATTTCTTCCATTGAAAAACACAATTTTTCTGCCCATTTCGTCTTTTTGGTCTCATTTAACATAGAATATAATAATAAGAAAAGGACATTTATATATATACGAAGAACCCATCATAAAAAAAAAATGAGTATTTTTCGGAACTACTCGCTAAGAGGGGATGTATTTTTTTCTGTTTTAATTTTGCAAATCTTATGGATCGTTGTACATTTCAATTTGAATTAGGGATTCCGTGTACAACTCTAAGTGGCCCTTAACTACATATGCATCTGATCATATATGCATTATCTTTATGTATTACAATAAATAAAAAAGGAGGTTTTTCAATGCGAGATCTAAAAACATATCTCTCCGTGGCCCCAGTACTAAGTACGCTATGGTTCGGGGCTTTAGCAGGTCTATTGATAGAGATTAATCGTTTTTTCCCGGATGCGTTGACATTCCCCTTTTTTTCATTCTAGTTATTGACATCGTAAGGAATGAAGAAGATTAGAGATACAATCAAATATCTGTGACTAATCCCTCCCCCTCCCTTTTTTCTCTTTTTTCCCTTTTTCTAATTTTTCCCTTTTTTCTTATTTTTAGAATAAGGGACGAAAGAGAAAGAAAAAAAGTGGATTCAACGTCTGCGAGACTCGGGTTCAAATTCAAATTAAATGAATAGTAATTATAGAGATATGGGGGTAGAATAGGAAATTGCGGGTCTAGGGGGCACGAACACAAGATCTTTAACTTACGTCCTTCGTGTTGAAATAGAGTTTCGAAATCATTGTTTTATTTATTATTTACTTTTATTTATTATTTACAATGGCTTTGCTTTGATTTATTATTACTTTATTGATTTTGATCTTTTAGAGTTGGATTTCAAGTTAGTAACTTCTATTTTTTCCTTCCTTTCTTTTTCTTCGTTTCGAATCAAAATAGAAGAGTTGAGTAAATCAAAAATCCAAAGGGGGTTCATGGCTAAGAAGAAAGATGCGCGAGTAACGGTGATTTTGGAATGTACCAGTTGTATCCGAAACGGTGTTAAGAAGGTGTCAACGGGAATTTCCAGATATATTACTCAAAAGAACCGGCACAATACGCCTAATCGATTAGAATTGAGAAAATTCTGTCGCTATTGTTACAAACATACGATTCATGGGGAAATAAACAAATAGATCGAACTAAGTATGTCTTATCTTTCAAAGGGAAAAAATTACATTATATAGAACATATTGAAATAGAAATAGAACATATTTAAATAGAAAATAATCCTATTTGTTTTTTGTTTGGGGTTAAAATGACAATTAAGAAATAGGATTTTCGGGATAATAAAAAAACTATACAAACAAACCATGGATAAATCCAAGCGACCTTTTCTTAAAAAAAATAAAAAAAAGCGATCTTTTCGTAGGCCTTTGTCCCCGATTCAGAGGGATCAAATTCATCATAAAAACATTAGTTTAATTAGTCGATTTATTAGTCAACAAGGAAAAATATTACCTAGACGAGTGACTAGATTAACCTTGAAACAACAACGATTAGTTACTAAGGCTATAAAAATAGCTCGTATTTTAGTTTTGTTACCTTTTCGCACTAATAAGAAAAAATTGAAAAGAACCAAGCCGACCGCTAGAACTACTGGTCTTAGAACCAGAGAAAGAACCAAGCCGACCGCTAGAACTACTGGTCTTAGAACCAGAAATAAATAGGCTTATTCTTTGTTCACTTGAATCAGAATTCCAATCCGAACTCAAACGCGGATTGGTGTTTTGTTCAACAAATCCGAGAATCCAGATTTGATTATCGTGTCGTAAGAAAAAAAACGAATCGCAAAAAAAAAAAAGATTTTTTATTGAACGTGTTCATTCATTTTAACTACTTTAGCATATTTTCTCATAGTAATTTCCACTCCCCCTTCCCGGAGTTCATTCTCCGGGCAACTCTATTTACAATTATTCCGGTGTATTCTACTTCTTTTCTGATTTCGTTGGAAATTATAGAAAGACAATTCCTACTTGCTATAGTTATTTGGGCCAGTATTTTACGATTAAAAAGCAACTGTCTCTTGTATAGATCATGTATTAATTTACTATAACTATAGGATACTACCCTTTCTCGAATTGCTGCGTTTATCCGAGTGATCCACAAACGACGAAAATTTCTCTTTTGCTTATCCCTATCCCGATGAGCCGAAAACAAAGATCTTATTTCCTGTTCAGTAATAGTTCGAGTAAGTCTTGAATGCGCCCCTCGAAAACTTGATACAAATGAACCACTTTTTGTTCTACGTCTACGAGCTAGATATCCGCGTTTAGTTCTGGTCATTGAATAAATAAAACTTTGACAAATAACTATTTCTTTTCTTTCAGTTATTCTTTTCCCTGTTCTGGTCTATTAATAACCAAACGGATTTTTCCAATGTATAAAATACAAATTCCAATGGCTTTGGCTACTATAACCTTCCCGACCACGATTTTTTCTTTGTTTAGGTATTTTACTAAAGAAATAAGAAATTTTCTTTTGCTAGGTGGAAAAAGAAATGTAAATTGAATGGATAAAGGAATAGTGGGTTCCATCGTTTCTATGGTTATTTCTTAAACGGTGAGGTCTTCTCTATACACCGGAGCCTTTACTTCATTTAATCAATCTTATTGGTAACTTGTATAGTTCACACCACACTCTTTGGCTCTACCCCTGAATTATCCAGTAACAGGTCTTTCACACTGAGACTCACCTATACAGTAACGGTATTTAATTATGAAAGTTAGCTGGGTAGCTGACCCTCGTAGTCCGTTCTTGACCGAGTGAGAACTCCATTTTTCTGTTTTTTTTTGAATTTCAATAAGATTTCCTCCGCTTAATGGATAACCATTTGTTACCAATGGAGAATTGCTTCTCATCTTAAATTCAGTTGATTGGATTTGCACCAACGGAAACCATAAACTTTCTACACAATAGAGGGATTGATTTGCTTATTTTAGTTTTAGATAGTGAATGGAGTTCCTTCTTCCATTCTATCCTATTCACTGGTACTGATCATTCATACTGGAAAGCGGTTTTCTTGCTTTTTTTGTGTCAGTTCATGATCTAAACGAGTCGCACATACACCCTAGTACATGTTCCTCGACGCTGAGGACATCCCCGAAGAGCGCGGGTTTTCACGACATTTGGAATTGGCTGTCTTGCATTTCTAAGAAGTTGTTGACTAGTTGGCATATTGAATCCTATATGTAATGGGCTGGTTTAGATTGATCCTAACCGGATCATTAGGAATTTTTTTCTATTTAAAAACATAGTAAAATCGGAAATAAAACCTCAAATCACGGATTCGCGCAAAATCCATTTTATTTCTCTGATAGAAGTAAGTTAGGAGATAAGATCTCAATTCATAGAAATTCAAAACCATTTTCTCCTACTATACGATCAACAAGTCTATACTCTTTGGCTTCTATTGCTGACATAAAAATGTCTTTTTCCAGGGCATCCATTATTTCCGTTCGGGATTTCAACGTCATTCTTCTATAACCATCTATGATGCAGTCGCGCATTTTTTCTATTGCCTGCATTTCCAGGACAGTGTCTTCCATTTCCACGTCCGAAAGAGAACTAGAGGGCTGATGCATCATTACCCTGATGATAGAAGGATTCTCTATCCGCTGTGTGAAACGAACAGAAAAGAAAGATAAAGAATAATAGGAAAAAAAAAGATAGAATTGAACAACCGTACAGGCATCGTCTTTTGTGCATTGCATACGGCTCTAATTTCAAATTGAAATTGACCCTTACTTTCCATTCAAGAAAGATAAAAATAGAATCTCTCAGCTCCAGATGAGTAAATGATCAAATTGCCACCCTTCCTTTCGGAGGAGTTAAAAAATACTATGATGGCTCCGTTGCTTTCTATTTTAAACTGGATTCTTTTTTTGTCTTTGATTCAGCAATCCCAAAGTTTCTTTTTGATCCAAAGGAAAAATCTTGTTTTTTTTTCGCACTCTTTTTTTTCTAACCTAAATATTGTTAAGAGCCCTTCGGTGTGAAAACAAAAAAGTTTGTGACGCTGAATTGGACTCCCGATAGATAAGAGAAAATCGGAAATACCTTTTATCTCATACTATTCTCTCGATACATAATCGAATCTTTTGAAAAAAAAAACAATACAAACATTTTGCATATCGAATTCGAAGTGCCATGCTATTATTACTTAATATTCATATGGCGAAGGCATAGTTTTCTTTTTTCTCTCAAATAAAAAAACCTCATTGGCGCCAAGCGTGAGGGAATGCTATACGTGAAGTTCCTCCACTCAGGATAAAACATGCCATTGACGCGGCTACTCCCACAGCTGTTGTTTCGACTGGTGCGAGAACAGTGTCTATAGTATCATAAATGGCTATTCCGTCTATTACTGATCCACCAGGAGAGTTTATAAGAAGTTTAAACTCTCTGCTAGAATCCGAGAGACTGAAATATATCAAAGCACCTGTAAGGATATTCGCGTTCTCTGAAGTAATTTCAGAGCCTAAAATAAGTATTCTTCGTTGATAAAGTCCGTTGAATAAGGAAGAATTCTATTCCTTAGAGGACCGTACATGCACCTTTTGATGCATACGGTTCAAAAAACAATTGCAAAAAAAAACGAATCAATGTATAGATTCCAGTCCTCTTTCTTTTTTCCTATTCTTTTTCATAGCAGTTTTTTTCGAACTTCTAAGGAAAGGGCTTTTTCTTCGATTTTTCAATAAAGACGAATTTTGACTTCTTTTCTTTCTTATAATAGAAAAACGTCAATAAACTTATCGAATTAACTTCTCATTGATGTATTGTTTCATCGAGATTCAATCCAAATCACGATGGTATTTTCTTGTTCCTGAATGGGTTTCTTTCATCTTTTTAGGTTTATGCTTTACTCCGGGTCAAGATCCGCCCGATTTGGATTTGCACATATAGCACAAATCTTCACATCACCATTTCTTTTTGTTATGACTTTCTAAATAACAAACAGGAATCGTTTATGATACACGTAGTAATCATTGATATATTCCCAATTGGGTTTTTGCTAAACGGAGCCTGGATACTTCATTTTTTGAGTCCAACTAAAGCCAACCATAAATTATTCTAATTAAAATAGTATTACGAATTCCCCCAAACAATGCATCTAATTGCACTTCACGCTCCAATCTTTTTGATGATTCAATTTATCTTTCTTGGGCGAAACAGAGGATCTCTCGATCGGGGGAGAGAGCGGGGAAATCCCATATGATCCAATATATCTGCCAAGTCACACTATACGTCAGTCCATTCTATCTCTTCATCTTCGTCAAGAATTAGAAAAGGTACTTTCGGAAGACCAACAGGCATGAATTAAAAGAAAAAAGAAGCAAATACTCTATTTCACTTTGATGGGGAAACGTAACAATATGGTTTTATTGTCTTTATCATATTGGCTTTATCATATTTATTTTATCCATAGATTAGAAAGAAAGACAAAATAAATAAAGGAAAATTTTTATGAATAGGTCCTTCTAATAATCAATAAGGATGGACGCATTTACTCATAGAAAATGGTATCAATCCCCCATTGCGTATTGGTACTTATCGAGTATAAAATAAATCTGCTTCTCTTTGTTCCTACGAACAGAATAGAATAAATATTAACTGAACCTTTGTTAGGAAATAACCCCCTGAACAAGGAAGGTCCATAGGATAGTCATAGTATAGTATAGTCTAGTCTTTTCCAATGCAATAAAGTTACGTAGTGTCTATTTTTCTTTGATAAAGGGGTATTTTCCATGGGTTTGCCTTGGTATCGTGTTCATACCGTTGTATTGAATGATCCTGGCCGGTTGCTTTCCGTTCATATAATGCATACAGCTCTGGTTGCTGGTTGGGCGGGCTCGATGGCTCTGTATGAATTAGCAGTTTTTGATCCCTCTGACCCTGTTCTTGATCCAATGTGGAGACAGGGTATGTTCGTTATCCCCTTCATGACTCGTTTAGGAATAACCAATTCATGGGGAGGTTGGAGTATCACAGGAGGGACTGTAACGAATCCGGGGATTTGGAGTTATGAAGGTGTGGCTGGGGCACATATTGTGTTTTCTGGCTTATGCTTTTTGGCAGCTATCTGGCATTGGGTCTATTGGGATCTAGAAATATTTTGTGATGAACGTACAGGAAAACCTTCTTTGGATTTGCCCAAGATCTTTGGAATTCATTTATTTCTCTCCGGGGTGGCTTGCTTTGGTTTTGGTGCATTTCATGTAACAGGCTTATATGGTCCTGGAATATGGGTGTCCGATCCTTATGGGCTAACGGGAAAAGTACAACCTGTAAATCCGTCGTGGGGCGTGGAAGGCTTTGATCCTTTTG